TATCCAGGACCCCTGACACAAATAGAGGCGTCGCAAGTTCCGTATAGATTACTTCTCAATACAATTTCTTTCAAATTCATTAAAATGTCATGTACCGATTCTTGAATACCCGCTAGGGTAGAATACTCGTGTGGTATTTTCTCAGATTTTGCACGTGTGATACATGTTCCTTCTATTTCTCCAAGCAAAGCTCTGCGCATCGCGATGCCAATTGTGTCCGCTTGACCTTTCATAAGTGGAGACAGAATAAAGCGTCCATAATAAAGACGCTTATTGTCTGCTTTTGATTCAACACACTTCCACTGTAGTGTCCGAGTAGATACTGTTACTTTCTCTCGAACCATAATAATATTCAAATAATTGAATCATTTTTTTCTCTTGTTTATCTTGAAATCTCTTCAATTTTTATTTCTACACACGTCGCTTTTTCGGAGGTCTACAGCCATTATGTGGCATAGGGGTTACATCCCGCACAAAAGTTAATAGTATACCACTTCTGCGAATAGCGCGTAATGCCGCGTCTCTTCCGAGACCCGGTCCTTTTATCATGACTTCTGCTCGTTGCATACCTTGATCCACTACTGTACGAATAGCATTTCCTGCTGCGGTTTGAGCAGCAAAGGGCGTACCCCTTCTTGTACCCTTGAATCCACAAGTACCGGCAGAGGACCAAGAAACCACTCGACCTCGTACATCTGTAACAGTCACAATAGTATTATTGAAACTTGCTTGAACATGAATAACCCCCTTTGGTATTCTCCGTGTATTCTTACGTGAACCAATACGTCCATTCTTACGTGAACCAATTCTCGGTATATTTTTTGCCATTTTTTCATCTCATAAATATGAGTCAGAGATATATGGATATATCCATTTCGTGTCAAAAAGGACCCCTCCCTTTTTTTACCTTTTTTACTTTTACATCGGGTGTTTTAACAAGTCTGATTATCCTTGTCTTTGTTTATGTCTTGGGTTGGAACAAATTACTATAATTCGTCCCCGCCTACGGATTAGTCGACATTTTTCACAAATTTTACGAACAGAAGCTCTTATTTTCATATTTGGCATTCCTCATTTTAATTCTGAATCTAGTTTTTGGAAGAAAATAGGTTTCTTGGAATTTTTTATCTTGAATCATCTTCTCACGAAAGGAATGTTGAAGTTGATAAAAACACCTAATCTTTCGAATCCTTATTGCGAAGTCGATAAATTATACGTCCTCTGGTTGAATCATAACGACTTACTTCAATTTTAACTCTATCGCCTGGTAGTATCCGTATAAAACTACGTCGGATCTTTCCCGAAACATAACCTAGAATCATATCTTGATTATCTAAGCGAATCCGGAACATACCGTTGGGAAGGGATTCAGTAATTAAACCTTCATGAATCCATTTTTGTTCTTTCATTCCAGGTAAAGCCTCCTTGAAGTATCAATTGATGGAGGAGGAACGATATTAGACAACCCGCCCCTTTTCTTTTTGTTTTCACAAATAAGAAGTTTCGGACCCAATTCGTATATTAGAAGGATTACCATATATAACACAAAACTTCTCCACCAATTCGTTCTAGTCGAGCCTCTCGGTCTGTCATTATACCTCGAGAAGTAGAAATAATTACAATTCCCATCCCACCTAAAATTCTAGGAATTCGTTGGTAGTTCGAATAGATTCGGAGACCAGGCCGGCTGATCCGTTTTAAATTTAAAAAATTTATATAAGACCTTTTCCTATTCCTTCTATGCCGTAGGGTTAAAACCAAAAAATCTTTTTTGGTTTCTTTATGTTTTCTCACGTTTTCGATAAAACCTTCTCGTAAAAGTATTTTAACAATATTTTCAGTGATATTAGTATATGCTATTCGAACCACCCTTTTTCTATCCATATCAGCATTTCGTATAGAAGTTATTATGTCAGCAATAATATCCCTACCCATGGTGAATTAAATTTCTTGGTGATCCCCAATTTTGATATAATCAACATATTTTTTTTTACTTATTTGTTTATGAATTTAAATTTAAATTAAAGGCATATGCGTGAGACACAATCTACTAAAAATTATGAATATATTTCTTAATCTCTTTCTTTCAAATACTTTACTATAACCAATGGTATTATCTTATTTTAGAAGACCTTACAATACCTCCGGAGCTAATGAAACTATTTTAGTAAAATTTAACTGTCTCAATTCCCGGGCAATTGCACCAAAAATTCGAGTTCCTTTGGGGTTTCCTTCTTGGTCAATGACAACTGCAGCATTGTCATCATATCGTATTATCATACCGTTATCACGTTTGAGTTCTTTACAAGTACGTACAATTACAGCTCTGACCACCTCTGATCTTGCTAGGGGCATATTTGGCACTGCGTCTTTGATCACAGCAACAATAACGTCACCGATATGAGCATATCGACGATTGCTAGCTCCTATGATTCGAATACACATCAATTCTCGAGCCCCGCTGTTATCCGCTACATTCAAAAGGGTCTGGGGTTGAATC